TAATAAAGGAATATTTTTGGCGGGAATTCTCAGGCGGAAAGGGATCTATTTTGCTGTTTTAAGAAAAGGAAAATCTTATCTATCGAATCATTGTACATTTAAATTTGAATTTTTAATTAGGAATTCCGGGTACAAATATACAAATACAAGTGGTCTTTAACCACACATACATGTGATTATATATGTATTACCATAATGTAATACGATAAAAAAGGAGGATTTCAAATGCGAGATCTAAAAACATATCTTTCCGTAGCACCGGTACTAAGTACTCTCTGGTTCGGTTCTTTAGCGGGTTTATTGATAGAGATCAATCGTTTCTTCCCAGATGCGTTAACATTCCCTTTTTTTTAATTCTAGTTATTGCCGCGGGACGGGGTGAAAAAGATTAGATCGAGATACAATCAAATATCTGGGACTAATCTCTCGCCCCCCCTTTTTTTTAGTTTTTTTTTTAGAATTCTATAAGAATTAGATAAAATAAATAAGTAAGGTAGAACGAAAAAAGTGGATTCAACCTCACCGAAACTTGGGTTCAAGCTCCAATTAAATTACTAGTGGAGCGAAAAGATAAATGTGGCTGGAACAACAGTATCCTACAAGATACTTAAAGAAAATACCGTACTTTGATTCTAAATAGAGTTCAAAATCATTGTATTACTTATTCTTATTATTTACTATTATATTATTTACTATTAATATAATCTATATTTATTGATTTACTATATTGATTGCAATTGATTGCAACGAAATCTTTCAGTATTTGGTTTTGAGTTAGCAACTTTTATTTATTTCTTTTTCATTCCTTTCTTGTTCACTTTTGATCGGAAAATAGAAGAGTTGGGTGAATTAAAAACTCAAAGGAGGTTCATGGCCAAGAGTAAAGATGTCCGAGTAACGATTATTTTGGAATGTACCAGTTGTGTTCGAAATGGCGTTAATAAGGAATCAACGGGCATTTCCAGGTATATTACTCAAAAAAATCGACACAATACGCCTAGTCGATTGGAATTGAAGAAATTCTGTCCCTATTGTTACAAACATACAATTCACGGGGAGATAAAGAAATAAATCGAATCAAGTGCTCGTATGTCACCCCTTCCCGAGAATATGAAAATATGCCATTAGGTATTTAGGTATATAATATATTATATATATAATTAGTTATATATAACGCATATTTTATTTAGATATTATTATTCTATATTATTATTCTATATTATTAGAATTATTATATTATTAATATTATTACATATATTTATTATATATATTTATATATATTAATATTATATATTTTAATTTCTATATATTTCTATATATTTAAATATTTAAATAATAATAAAATAAATAATAATAAAATAAACAAACCAAATCCTATTTATTATATTAATTCTATAATTTGAATTTGATCCGATCAAAATAGTATTTTAGAAATAGAGATAAGGATAGGATTCTTTTTAGAAATAAGGAATAAAGAAATCATGGATAAATCCAAGCGACTCTTTCTTAAATCCAAGCGATCTTTTCGTAGGCGTTTGCCCCCGATCCAATCGGGGGATCGAATTGATTATAGAAACATGAGTTTAATTAGTCGATTTATTAGTGAACAAGGAAAAATATTATCTAGGCGAGTAAATAGATTGACCTTAAAACAACAACGATTAATTACTATTGCTATAAAACAAGCTCGTATTTTAGCTTCGTTACCCTTTCTTAATAATGAGAAACAATTTGAAAGAAGCGAGTCGACCGCTAGAACTACTGCTCTTAGAACCAGAAAAAAATAGGCTTACCCTTCAATTGACTCAAAATTAGCAAACGTAGACTGATGCTTTATTCAAAAAATATGATAATCAAAATGGTCGTGTCGTAAGAAAAAAGAAATAAATAACAGCGGGTTGGGGAAGAAAAAGAAATCTTTTTTTTTTTATTGAGCGTCTTCGCTCATCTTGTTTTGATAACCTTATCAGAATTTTTTTTATCATATTAATTTCTACTCTACCTTCCCCGAGTTCATTCCCGAGGGAACCCCATTTCATTTAAAGCAGTTCGGTGGATTCCTTCCGATTTCCTTATTTTATAATCTCGTTGGAAATCATATAAAGACAATTCCTATTTGAGATAGCTATTTGCGCAAGTATTTTACGATTAAGAAGCAGCTCTTTCTTGTACAGATTTTTTATAAATCTGCTATAACTATAGGATACCCCCATTTCGCGAATTACTGCATTTATTCGAGTGATCCACAAACGACGAAAATCTCTTTTTTTCCTATCTCTATCCCGATGAGCCGAAAACAAAGCTCTTATTCTTTGTTGAGTAATAGTGCGAGTAAGCCTTGAATGAGCCCCTCGAAAGCTTGATGCAAATAAACGAATTTTTTTTCGACGTCTCCGAGCTATATATCCCCGTTTAATTCTGGTCATTGAATAAAAGAAATTTTGATGAATAACGAATTCTTTCTTTCAGTTATTCTTTTCTCGTCTATTAATAACAAAACGGATTCTTCCAATGTATAAAATAAAAATTCCAATGGCTTTTGCTACTATAACCGTCCCGACCACGATTTTTCCTTTTTTCTAGGCATTTCATTTCGCCTTGAAATAAGAAATTGTATTGATACTAGGTATCAAAAAAAGCATATTAACTAAAATAAAGGAGTAAATAGAAATGGATAAATAAATAGTGGGTTCCATCGTTTCTATGGTTACTTCTTAAACGGTGAGGTCCCCTCTATACACCGGAGCTCATTCCTTCATTTAATTGGTAACTTGTACAGTTCACACTCTTCGGCTCTACTCATAAATTTTCCAGTAATAGATCTTTCACAACGAGATCTATCTTATACAGTAACGGTATGTAATTAGGAGGATTAATTGGGTAGCTAACCCTGTTAGTCCGTTCTTTGCAAGAGTCGAAGCATAATCTTTTTGCTTTTTAAATAGGATTTTCCCCGCTTACTGGATAAGCATTTGCTACCAATGGGGAATTTTTTCTCATCTTAAATTCCAAGATTGGATTTGCGCCAATGGAAACCATAAATTTCATACACAATAGAAGGATATGGTAGATCTATCTTTTTTAGATAGTGAACGGAAGAACCTCATTCTATTCACTGGTACTGATCGTTGATACTGAAAAAATTGTTTCTTTTTTCTCAGCCCATGATCTGAACAAGTCGCACATACACCCTAGTACATGTTCCTCGGCGCTGAGGACATCCCCCAAGAGCAGGGGATTTCGTGACATTTCTAATTGGCTGTCTTGCATTTCTAATAAGTTGTTTAATAGTTGGCATGCTGAATCATATACATAATAGACTGGTTTAGATCGATCCTAACCAGATGATTATGAATTACTTCTTTTTCTCTTTAATAGATTAATAAAATATTAACTCCTTAAGTTAAGAAGGAAAGGAATAAGAGGGATTCAATCAATCTTAATTAAATTGTGGATTGGTGTTAAATCGTTGCTATTTTTTAACTGCTACACGATCCACAATTCCATGAGCTTGGGCTTCTGTTGCTGACATAAAAACATCTCTTTCCATGTCTTCGGATACAACCCATAAGGGCTTGCCCGTTCTTTGTACATAAACCATTGTGATGCTTTCGCGAAGTTTCAGTAGTTCTTCCGCTTCCAGGATAACTTCTCCCGTTTGTGCCTCATAAAAAGAACTAGAAGGTTGATGGATCATTACCCTGATGATATAACATAATAAAAGGTTCTTCTAACTCACATAATGAGGCGAAAAGAATAGCTAAAGAATAATAAGAAAAAAAGATAGAATTGAACAACCGTACAGGCATTTTTTGCGCATTGCATACGGCTTTACAATGGAATTCTCTTTTTTCTTTCTCTTTCATCGAAAAAAGAGAAAATATAGAGTCTATTAGACCCAGATCAATAAATAATCCAATTACCACCCTTCTTTTTCTTTTTTTTTCGGAAAAGTTTTAAAATACTATGATGGCCCCGTTGCTTTATATATTTATTTCGTCTGTGATTCAGCAATCCCAAAGTTTCTTTTTTTTTTCAAAAAAAAGAAAGAAAAAAGAGTCTTTTTTTTTTTCGTACTCTTTCATAACATAAATATTGTTAATAGCCTCTGGTGTGAAAAGAAAAAAAAAAGTTTGTGACGCTGAGATGGGCTCACGACAGCTAAGATAAAATTGGAAATGCCCCTTCTCTCATACTACTCTTTCGATACATAATCTAATATATCTATATATTTTTTCAAAAAAAAAAAAAGAAATAAAAACAATTTTCATATCGAATTCGAAGTGCCATGCTATTATTACTTACTAATTCATATTTCATATGGCGAAGGCATAGTCTTCTTTTTTTTTTTCATCAAATAAAAAAAAAACTCATTGGCGCCGAGCGTGAGGGAATGCTAGACGTTTGGTAATTGCTCCTCCGGCCAGGAGAAAAGATCCCATTGAAGCGCCCAATCCTATGCATATTGTCTGCACATCTGGTTGCACAAATTGCATAGTATCATAAAGAGCTACTCCGGGTACTACCCATCCGCCAGGAGAGTTTATAAACAAATACAGATCTTTGGTATCACTCTCTATACTGAGATATATCATAAGACCAATAAGTTGATTCGAGATCTCGCTATCAACCTCTTGGCCTAAAAAAAGTAATCTGTCTCGATAAAGTCGGTTGATTAGGATAAAATTGTATCCCTTAGTAGCCGTACAGGCACCTTTTGATGCATACGGTTCAACAAAAATTGCGAAAAAAAATCAATGTGTAGATTCCAGCCATCCTTCGTTTTTTCTAGTGGGACTTTTCTAACTTCTAATTTATAATGAAGAGGCTTTTTCTTACATTTTAAAAAGAAACTGAAATTAAATTAAAGAAAGATGAGTTTTGGCCCGTTTTCCTATAATATAGAAAAAATTCGCTAAACTTATCGCACAAACTTTTCATTGATCTATTTTTTTTCATTGGGATTCAATCCAAATCACGATGTCATTTTCTTGTTCCTGAATGGGGTTCGTCAATTTTTTATTCAATTTTTTTAGGTTTATGCTCTACTCCGAGTAAAGATCTGCCCGATTTGGATTTGCGCATATAGGACAAATGACCCAATACCACGTCTTTTTGCTATGATTTCATTTACTTTTTTATTTTATTTAATTCCTTTTTCTTTCATGTTTTCCTTTTCCGCCAAATATTCAACGTATTTCTCATATTATTCGATTGATTAACAGTTTGAAATCGCTCTTATTATAATTTTTTTTTTTTTTTTATGATTATGATATAGGTGGTAATCATAAATATATTACCAATTGGGTTTTTTCTAAACGGAGCCTGGATACTTCATTTTATCGGTCCAACCAAGCCAACCATAAATCATTCTAATTGAAAATATTAATCTGGATACCCCCCAAAAAAAATGAAATGGATCTCTAATTGCACTTCATTACACTTCACGCTACAAATTTTTGATAATTCAATCAATCTTTTTTGGGCGAAACAGAGGATATCTCGATCGGGCGAGAGAACGGGGGAATCCCATATGACCCAATATATTTGACAAGTCGCACTATACGTCAACCCAAACGGCATCGTCCTCCCCCGGATTTCGAAAAGGAACTCTTGGAACACCAATAGGCATTAAAGGAAAGAAAAAGAATTAAATACTATATTTCACTTTGATGTGGAAGCGTAATAATGGTCTTAATAATAATATTGGCCTTTAGCATATTTTATACATAGATAGAATAAGGCCATAAAATAAAGAAAGGCAGAATGAATGAAAGAGAATTCTTACGAATAGTTCCTTTGAATGATGAACAAATAGGGCTGCATTCATTCATAAAAAATAGGATCAACCCCCATTGCGTATTGATACTTATCGGGTATAGAATAGATCTGCTTCTCTTTTTTCTTCTGAGCCGAATTCTTCCCTTATTACTAATGGAATAGAACAAATATTAATCCTTTCTCCGAAAGAATCCACCGAAAAGGGGAGGTATTCCAATGCAATAAAGTTACATAGTGTCTATTTTTCGTTGATAAAGGGGTATTTCCATGGGTTTGCCTTGGTATCGTGTTCATACTGTCGTATTGAATGATCCCGGTCGCTTGCTTTCTGTTCATATAATGCATACAGCTCTGGTTGCTGGTTGGGCCGGTTCAATGGCTCTATATGAATTAGCCGTTTTTGATCCCTCCGATCCCGTTCTTGATCCAATGTGGAGACAAGGTATGTTCGTTATACCCTTCATGACTCGTTTAGGAATAACCAATTCATGGGGCGGTTGGAGTATTACAGGGGGGACTATAACAAATCCGGGTATTTGGAGTTACGAAGGTGTGGCCGGAGCACATATTGTGTTTTCTGGCTTGTGCTTCTTGGCAGCTATCTGGCATTGGGTATATTGGGATCTAGAAATTTTTTGTGATGAGCGCACAGGAAAACCCTCTTTGGATTTGCCCAAGATTTTTGGAATTCATTTATTTCTCTCAGGAGTGGCTTGCTTTGGCTTTGGCGCATTTCATGTAACAGGATTGTATGGTCCTGGAATATGGGTGTCCGACCCGTATGGACTAACCGGAAAGGTACAACCTGTAAATCCGGCGTGGGGCGTGGAAGGTTTTGATCCTTTTGTTCCGGGAGGAATAGCCTCTCATCATATTGCAGCGGGGACATTGGGCATATTAGCGGGCTTATTCCATCTTAGTGTCCGTCCGCCCCAACGTTTATACAAAGGATTACGTATGGGAAATATTGAAACCGTCCTTTCCAGTAGTATAGCTGCTGTCTTTTTTGCAGCTTTTGTTGTTGCTGGAACTATGTGGTATGGTTCAGCAACTACCCCCATCGAATTATTTGGTCCTACTCGTTATCAATGGGATCAAGGATACTTCCAGCAAGAAATATATCGAAGGGTTAGTGCTGGGTTAGCCGAAAATCAAAGTTTATCAGAAGCTTGGTCTAAAATTCCTGAAAAATTAGCTTTTTATGATTACATTGGCAATAATCCGGCAAAAGGAGGATTATTCAGAGCGGGTTCAATGGACAACGGGGATGGAATAGCCGTTGGGTGGTTAGGACACCCTATCTTTAGAGATAAAGAAGGGCGTGAACTTTTTGTACGTCGTATGCCGACTTTTTTTGAAACATTTCCGGTTGTTTTGGTAGACGGAGATGGAATTGTTAGAGCGGATGTCCCTTTTAGAAGGGCAGAATCGAAGTATAGTGTCGAACAAGTAGGTGTAACTGTTGAGTTCTATGGTGGCGAACTCAACGGAGTGAGTTATAGTGATCCTGCTACTGTGAAAAAATATGCTAGACGTGCTCAATTGGGTGAAATTTTTGAATTAGATCGTGCTACTTTGAAATCCGATGGTGTTTTTCGTAGCAGTCCAAGGGGTTGGTTTACTTTTGGGCATGCTTCGTTTGCTTTGCTTTTCTTCTTCGGACACATTTGGCATGGTGCTAGAACCCTGTTCCGAGATGTTTTTGCCGGTATTGATCCAGATTTGGATGCTCAAGTGGAATTTGGAGCATTCCAAAAACTTGGCGATCCAACTACAAGAAGACAAGTAGTCTGATGCAAGATTGCTTTGTTATTTTTCGCTTCTATTTTCTGTTTGTGATTTGACATAGGCTGCTGGAAAAATCTTGATTAAAATCGCTGCCTTTTCTTTGATTCTTGTTCTTTCTTTATTTTATTCGGGAGATGATTCAAAATAAACAGGTACGGAAGCTATAATTGTAAACCACGATCGAATTTATGGAAGCATTGGTTTATACATTCCTCTTAGTCTCTACTCTAGGGATAATTTTTTTCGCTATCTTTTTTCGAGAACCGCCTAAAGTTCCAACTAAAAAATGAAATGATTTTTCATTATCTCAATTGAAGTAATGAGCCTCCCAATATTGGGAGGCTCATTACTTCAATTAGTCCCCGTGTTCCTCGAATGGATCTCTTAATTGTTGAGAGGGTTGCCCAAAGGCAGTATATAAGGCGTACCCAGTAAAACTTACAAGTAAACCAGATATAGAGATGGCGACTAAGGTTGCTGTTTCCATTATTATATAATTTCAAGATCACAGTGGATCTATGATAAGATCGTTTATTTACAGCGGAATGATATACAAAGTCAACAGATCTCACTGAATACAAAATAAGATTTATGGCTACACAAACCGTTGAGGGTAGTTCTAGATCTGGTCCAAGACGAACTGTTGTAGGGGATTTTTTGAAACCATTGAATTCGGAATATGGTAAAGTAGCCCCTGGATGGGGAACGACTCCTTTGATGGGTGTCGCAATGGCTTTATTTGCGATATTCTTATCTATTATTTTGGAGATTTATAATTCTTCCGTTTTACTGGATGGAATTTCACTGAATTAGATTCACAAGAACCACGAAGCCTCGCTTTTCAATACAAAAAGTGAAACCTTTAGTTCTCGGATTTTTTTTAGCCCATTTTATTTTGGTAGTTCGACCGCGAAATTTATTTGTTTCTGTATTTCCGGAATATGAGTGTGTGACTTGTTATAATTGATCCTATTGATAGTACAGAAAATGGGTCTGTCATCTTGATCGAGATAGTTTTATCCCGTCGGATAGCCATTCTAGTATCTGGAGCACGGAATATATGAAATGGATCACGAAGTATTCGAACTATGATTCATACTTAATATTCAAACCTCGCGGCCGGACTAAAAAATCAAATTTCAAAGAAAGAGTTTTCTTATTTATAAAGCGAAAGATTTTTTCTTCTTTCAAACTCTCATTTAGTTTATGCTTATTTTGATCAAAGGACAAATCTTTCTTTTCTTTGTATTTTAATTTATTATATCTATTCTATTCATTGAATAAGTGATGATCCAACGGTTCTTACTCAAAGAATCTTTGGACTTAGTTTGAAGGTTTTATTGAATCATCGCGGTTCTGATATGAATCTGAAGTTTCAATTGATTCATAGGGTCTTAACAAGAGAATTCCTATTAAAAATAAAGAAAACAAGAATAAAGCCACATTCCATACAAATAACAAATCAAAGCAAAGAAAAAGAAAAGAAATAAGTAGGTAAATAGAAGATTCAAGAGGCCTGTAACGATCAACATAAAGACGAATGCGCCGACTTGATTTTTTGGCATTATAATTACAACTACAAAAAAGAGCTTTCGGATTTTGACTCTTTTGTGTCTTCAGATAAAATTGAATGAAAAGATTAAGAAGTTTCAAACTTTCTATTCCATATCCGTTTCAGCTATTATTTGGGTGTTTTGTTTGAGCTGTACGAGATGAAATTCTCATATACGGTTCTCAGGGGGGGAGTCCTCTTGGTTTACCTATCTCAATAAAGTCTATGATTGGTTCGAAGAACGCCTCGAGATTCAGGCGATTGCAGATGATATAACTAGTAAATATGTTCCTCCTCATGTTAACATATTTTATTGTCTAGGAGGAATTACGCTTACTTGTTTTTTGGTACAAGTAGCTACAGGATTTGCTATGACTTTTTACTATCGTCCAACCGTTACTGAGGCTTTTGCTTCTGTCCAATACATAATGACTGAAGCTAACTTTGGTTGGTTAATCCGATCAGTTCATCGATGGTCGGCAAGTATGATGGTCTTAATGATGATCCTGCACGTATTTCGTGTCTATCTCACTGGTGGTTTTAAAAAACCTCGCGAATTGACTTGGGTTACAGGTGTGGTTCTGGCTGTGTTGACCGCATCTTTTGGTGTAACAGGTTATTCCTTACCTCGGGACCAAATTGGTTATTGGGCAGTCAAAATCGTAACAGGCGTTCCAGAAGCTATTCCGGTAATAGGATCGCCTTTGGTAGAGTTATTGCGTGGAAGTGCTAGTGTGGGACAATCCACTTTGACCCGTTTTTATAGTTTACACACTTTTGTATTACCCCTTCTTACTGCTGTATTTATGTTAATGCATTTCCTAATGATACGTAAGCAAGGCATTTCTGGTCCTTTATAGAGAATATAGACCATAGGTA